GGGGGATTTTAGTGATAGGTTCTATAGGAACTGGACGATCCTATTTGGTCAAATACCTAGCGACAAACTCCTATGTTCCTTTTATTACGGTATTTCTGAACAAGTTCTTGGATAACAAGCCTAAAGGTTTTCTTGTTGAGGATATCGATATTGATGATAGTGATGATATTGATACTAGTACTAGTGACGATATCGATCGTGACCTTGATACAGAGCTGGAACTGCTAACTATGATGAATGCGATAACTAGGGATATGATATCGGAAATAGACCGATTTTCTATTTATATCACCCTTCAATTCGAATTAGCAAAAGCAATGTCTCCTTGCATAATATGGATTCCAAACATTCATGATCTGGAGTTGAATTACTTATCCTTCGGTCTATTAGTGAACCATCTCTCTGAAAGATGTTCCACTAGAAATATTCTTGTTATTGCTTCGACTCATATTCCCCAAAAAGTGGATCCCGCTCTAATAGCTCCGAATAAATTAAATACGTGCATTAATATACGAAGGCTTCTTATTCCACAACAACGAAAGCACTTTTTCACTCTTTCATATACTAGGGGATTTCACTTGGAAAATAAAATGTTCCATACTAACGGATTAGGTTCCATAACCATGGGTTCCAATGCAAGAGATCTTGTAGCACTTAACAATGAGTCCCTATCAATTAGTATTACACAGAAGAAATCAATTCTAGACACTAATACAATAAGATCCGCTCTTCATAGACAAACTTGGGATTTGCGATCCAAGGTAAGATCGGTTCAAGATCATGGGATCCTTTCCTATCAGATAGGAAGGGCTGTAGCACAAAATGTACTTCTAAGTAATTACCTCATAGATCCGATATCTATCTATATAAAGAAGAAAGCATGTAACGAATGGGATTCTTATTTGTACAAATGGTACTTCGAACTTGGAACGAGCATGAAGAAATTAACAATACTTCTTTATCTTTTGAGTTGTTCTGCCGGATCGGTTGCTCAAGATCTTTGGTCTCTACCCGGACCCGATGAAAAAAAAGGGATCACTTCTTATGGACTCGTTGAGAATGATTCGGATCTAGTTCATGGCCTATTAGAAGTAGAAGGTGCTCTGGTGGGATCTTCGCGGACAGAAAAAGGGTACAGCCCGTTTGAAAATGATCGAGTTACATTGCTTCTTCGGCCCGAACCGAGGAATCCTTTATATATGATGCAAAAAGGATCTTGTTCTATTTTTGATCAGAGATTTATCTATGAAAAATATGAATCGGAGTTTGAAGAAGGAGAGGGGGAAAGAACCCTTGACCCGCAACAGATAGAGGAGGATTTTTTCAATCATATAGTTTGGGCTCCTAGAATATGGCGACCTTGGGGCTTTCTATTTGATTGTATTGAAAGGCCCAACGAAATGGGATTTCCCTATTGGTCCGGGTCATTTCGGGGCAAGCGGATCATTTATGATGAAGAGGATGAACTTCAAGAGAATGATTCAGAGTTCTTGCAGAGTGGAACTTTGCAGGACCAGACACTAGCTAGATCTTCCAAAGAACAAGGCTTTTTTCGAATAAGTCAATTCATTTGGGACCCTGCGGATCCGCTCGTTTTCCTATTCAAAGATCAGTTTCCTGGCTCTGTGTTTTCACATCGAGAATTATTTGCAGATGAAGAGATGTCAAAGGGGCTTCTTACTTCCCAAACAGATCCTTCTACATCTATATATAAACGCTGGTTTATCAAGAATACACAGGAAAAGCACTTCGAATTGTTGATTAATCGTCAGAGATGGCTTAGAACCAATAGTTCATTATCTAATGGATCTTTCCGTTCTAATACTCTCTCCGAGAGTTATCAGTATTTATCAACTCTGTTCCTATTTAATGGAACGCTATTGGATCAAATGACAAAGGCATTGTTAATAAAAAGATGGCTTTTCCCAGATGAAATGAAAATTGGATTCATGTAACAGGAGAAATTATATTCCTTAGCCGGAAAGATATGTGACTATGAAAGAGGGATTAAGTCGAACAGAATAGGTTGGGTGGTGTAAACGTTTCTTTCTTCTATTTTTTGGACCTGAACAATAAATATGTTACTGCTGAACCACGGGAAATTTTGAAATCTTAGATCAAAACACTATGTATGGATGGTATGAACTGCACAAACAAGAATTCTTGAACAGCGAACAACCAGTTCACGACAAAGAAGTACTGGATTCTTTTTCAGATAGGCCCTAGAAAAAAGTCACGGAAGGGGTAACTCGCCAATCAAAATTCCCCGACGATGTAATGTACTTTATCCGCTGGGTGATGGACGGGCATTTTACCAGAGGTTTTTAATCTACCCTTGTGTGATTCCTGTTGAAATATATACTCTTACTCTGGGGTGGGTGCAGGGGCGGACGAAGCAGACTCCTCATTCATTAGATAGAGAAGATCTCGCGATCCGATGCTAAATTTATTCCAATTCAATAAGTTCAATAAGAGAGCTCGGATTGAATCGAAATATATC